AAGTTTTTATGGGATCCCTATCTACCAAAATTTTTACTTCTGGTTCCGGCGAACGAATAATCATTGAGTCCTCCTCTTTCCGGACAACACATACAAAGAAACCCGCCAACAGTTAGTCAAGTCATTAGTGAACCTATGAGAGATGCTTATAATTAGTCTCTTTCTCTTCTACTCTTTTTCTCGTCTACTTCTATCTCCCATCTATTTATTTTCTTTAGTTATTCACTAGAGCAATTATGATCTGGAAGTCGATCCAGGGCAAGTGTTCGGATCTATTATGACATATCCATGAGGTGCTCAACGGACCTTATTAATCTTTTTTAGTTTTAGAAAACCCTTTCCCGGTGTCAAAAACAAATTTTTTTACATAGTGTATTCATATCTCAATTAGAAATCCCTAAACGGAGCTACTTTCTGTCTTACATAGAACATATTACTTTATTCCAAATTCTAAATAACGTGAGCAGTCATTAGTCATTACTAAGATAAGAGACATTCCAGGATCTATATCGATAATATTTGGTCATTCGAGGGTCGCTTTTATTAGTTTTAATAGAATAGGAGAAAAAAAAATGAATTCTCTACCGTATCCATGTATCCTTTCTCCCTACGAAATACCAGACGAAATAGAACGGCCTTAGAAAGGATATAATGAAATTCTTTGATTGGGTCTTCCCAGAAAAAGGGTCTTATTATTAAAAACTGATGAGGCCAACAAACAATTAATTATAACTATAACAAAAAAATAGATATATAAATTCTAACGAAATAAATAAACAGAGAGTTCTTATTCGAAACGCCCCGTGATCTTCAACCAATTCTGCGCTTCAATATAATTACCAGGAGTGATCGCGATAGCTTGTTTCCAATACTCGGCGGCTTGATTGAACCAAGCCTCCGCAATTTCAGAATCTCCCTGTCGAATGGCCTGTTCTCCCCGGTTGGAATAGGCGGGTCAATTCCTTTCCTTAGAACCGTACTTGAGAGTTTCCCACCTCATACGGCTCGTCAATCAATTTTTTGGTGTCCCCGTTTTTTTAATCGACTATATCGAATTTAATGAGATTTCTTATCCTAACCAAAAGAGGTTAATTTCATGAGCATGAGTTTCAAACTTGACTTTTGATTAAATTAATAATCAGCGTTCATTTTATCTTTTCTCCCACCGTCAGAAGAATAACATAAAAGAAAAGCATTTCTACTATCGTTAGAATTTTCTGAAAGGTACCTATCTCGGTTTCGTCTAAAAATTTATATAGAATCTTTGAAAAAGTCTTTTCTTCCTAAGAAAGAAAAGACTTACTGTCTTTGGGATCTGATGCTACACCGCTGCTCAATACCTTAGGGGATCCACTTTATTACAGAAGTTGATTCCTAATTTTTATTTCATATCATGGACATAAATAAGCAGTTCTTATTGTATCGGCATCGGCCCAAAACCTCGCGAATTGGTCTTTACGGTGCTTCCTCTATCAATTAGATCCTTTATCCATAGAATAAAGTATCCAGGCATATCTATTTCTTCATATTTCGACTCTATGAAGTTTCTTTCTTTGCTACAGCTGATAAAAATCGTTTTTTGCACGATGCATATGTAGAAAGCCTATTTTTTTTTTCTAGTATTTATTAGTGTATTTGCTTTTTCTTCCTTCTATAGTAGAGATAGTCGCACGTAATGACAGATCACAGCCATATTATTAAAAGCTTGGGGTAAGAACGGGTTTCGTTCTAGTGCCCGAAAATAATATTCTAAAGCTTTTGTATGCTCTCCGTTACTTGTGTGGATAAGGCCTATGTTATAGAGTATATAGCTTCGATCATAGGGATCAATTTCTAGTCGCATAGCTTCATAATAATTCTGTAAAGCTTCCGCATAATTTCCTTCCGATTGAGCTGACATCCGTTACGGTCGTCATTCGATTCAAAGAATTCTCCGTTCCAGAAACGTACATGAGATTTTCATCTCATACGGCTCCTCCCCTATGTGCATAATGAAAATAATACATGGAATCAAAAAAGATTGAAATATTCTCATTATGAATTCAGTGGGGCTAACGTTTTTACAAGAAATCTCTAGCCAACCTTTCTGCAAAAGCTATTTTCTTAACATCACGCGTGTTGATACTGGTACTAGATAAAAATGTAAACTCCAACAATTTCTTTGTTCTCAACGCCCTTTAATTTCCAGGAATTAATCACTTCAACAGTCTTCTATGGTTCTAAGGGTATCCAAAGTACCAACGAGATGGATGTTTGTTATCCCAACCATTCTTTTTAGTCCCGATCCCGATAAGGAAAAGCGGTAATTTTAAACAAAGTTTTCGTGTTGTTGATTCCTAGGCGTAGCGCCTCTTCCCCTATGCGGCCTATTGGTACTAGTCTAGTATGGTAGGGTTGGCTTGTAATATAGAACCCATAGGTGTAACCTTTCGCTCAATACTCGAATCGACAATTGAAGCATCTGAGGCTGCATTAATCGGGGATACACGACAGAAGGAAT